AACAAATACAGAATTGACCTCATTATTAGAAATCAAGTTATTGAATATTTGAAATAAATCACGAAATTCGAAACTCCCCGCTATCCAATAAAACCCTAAAATGCCTAATAATAAACCAAAATCACCAACACGATTAGTTACAAATGCTTTTTGACAAGCCTTTGCTGCAACAGGTCGTGTGAACCAAAATCCTATTAATAGATACGAACACATTCCAACCAATTCCCAAAAAATATAAATTTGTATCAAATTTGAACTAGTAACTAATCCCAACATGGAAGTACTGAAAAAACTCATATAAGCAAAAAATCTCAAATATCCGTGATCATGAGACATATAATTATCACTATAAATCAGAACCATAATTCCAACAGTAGTGATTAATATTGACATAATAGAAGTAAGTGGATCGATCAAGTATCCGAATTCTAAAGAAAAATCATTATTTATAATCCAAGACCATACATATTGATAGACAGAACTGCTATTTATTTGCTGAATAGACAGATTCAGAGAAAAAATCATGACTATACTTAACAATAAAACGCTCTGAAAAGCCCACATACGACGAAGACTTTTTGTTGCCGTCGGAAAAAGAAGAAGTCCCAACCCTATTAACATAGGAACTGGAAGTGGAAGAAAAGGTATTATCCACGCATATTGATATGTCTGTTCCATAAAAAAAGTTTTTTATTCTTAATTAATTGTTTTCGATTCACCGGATCTTACCTCTTTCGAAAAAAGTCAATAAAAAATCAAGATATGCACTAACTTATTGAATAATTTTATATTAGTATTTATTCTGAGTCTTTTCAAAATCGTTCAAATATTCAAAACAAGAAGTTACAGTTGGTCAAATGATATTACTAAGTGACATATAAAAATGAATACTTATAATAGGAAAATGAAAATATAGCAAGGATAAAAATTTAGGCTAAAAAGAATACTTTATCCTGATATGAATTATAGGATTAACTAAGGGCATTGGTCTAATGAAAAAACCTCTTGATTTTCGTTAGTTTATTTAAACTCATTAACTAATTCATTATGGGATTGATTGTTTTCTATTTCAATCAAAACAATTTATTAGTAAAGTTTAGAAGATTATAGATCTAAAATGAACCTTTTTTATCAAGTTTGACTAAAAAAAGACTCCATTTATTAGGCAAAAGTTTACAATCCTTTGAGGTATTTTATTACATGTAAATAAAGTATAGAATAAGGAAAATAAAGGGTTTTTAGGTTATTTATTTCTTTTATTAAGTTTGATTTAGCAGATTCTAAAGATAGAACTTTGAGAGATAAACAACGAGAACTAAAAGTTCCAAAACAAAAATTTTTTTATTTCGAGTAATTTTTGATCCAATTTTAACGGATATTTGACATATCTATATTTCTTTTTTATGAAGAAAATCTTATTTAGATATATGAAGAGAATCTTTTTTAGATAAAAAATATATAATGAATAAGAAATAAGAATTCGTTTTGAACAATAGATGTCTTTCACATCCAACTATAACAATGAGTAACTTTTAAATGGCAGTTCCAAAAAAACGTACTTCGATATCAAAAAAGCGTATTCGTAAAAATATTTGGAAAAGGAAAGGATATGGGGCGGCGTTAAAAGCTTTGTCATTAGGGAAATCTCTTTCTACCGGGAGTTCAAAAAGTTTTTTTGTACGACAAACAAATAAGTCCTAAAATATCGGAATAATCAGATCAAAAAATCGGCTCATTAATTTGTTAATATCAAAGTGAATATAAAATGAATAATTGGCAGTACCTATTCTAATCAATATGAACTCAATATGAAATAGACCCTTAATTTGAATTTTATAAAAGAATTCTTCTGTTTTCTGAATTCTAAAAAAAAAAAAGAAGAAAGAAAAAATACAAAATTTTTTATTGATTTTATTTTTAGTATATTTTCACTCAAATTTTGGTGGTGGGGAGTCTTCTTTTCCCCATCGACCTTTACAAGAATGACAAATTCTTATGTTTCTCGGGAAGGCCAGATATAATATTTTTAGTTCAAATTAATGAAGTGTTTAAACTAATTGATTCCGTGTTAAAAATTTTTGGATAACTTTCTGACTTCTTAATTTATTTACTATATGGAATGAGTTTTCTATATATCTCCAATTTTCAGCCCAATCAATATCAATAAAAGAACTTAATTGTTGCAATGTTATGTACAAAAAATGTGTCAATTTGGAATAATCCAAAATTGACATATTTTAAATTAATTGATCAAATTGATTTTTTGTTTCAAATTTATAAAATCAGATAAACCAGAAAGAATGACAATAAAAGTAAAAAATGAAACTAATGAACCTTCAAATTGACTTTTGAACTCATTTTTTTATCAATTTGAATCTTTACTTTTATCAATTTGAATCTTTACTAAAAAAACTTATTTGATTGAATTGACTTGTTCAATCTCGACGATTGAACATAAATAGGGTATTATGAGTTCGAGCAAGCCGCTATGGTGAAATCGGTAGACACGCTGCTCTTAGGAAGCAGTGCTAGAGCATCTCGGTTCGAGTCCGAGTGGCGGCATGCCATCTTCTAAAAGAGATCCAATAGATCTTATAATAAAAATAAATTAAATTCCCTATTTCTATTTCTTAATTAATATAGGGGATTCCCTCCCCTTTTTTCATTTTTATGATATTTTCAACTTTAGAGCATATATTAACTCATATTTCTTTTTCTATTGTTTCAATTGTAATCACACTTCATTTGATAACCTTATTGGGCAATGAAATCATAAAACCATATGATTCGTCAGAAAAGGGGATGATAGCTACTTTTTTATGTCTAACAGGATTATTAACCACTCGTTGGATTTATTCAGGCCATTTCCCGCTAAGTGATTTATATGAATCATTAATTTTTCTTTCATGGAGTTTCTCCCTTATTCATATAGTGCCTTATTTCAAAATAAGAAAAAATGATTTAACCACAATAACTGCCTCAATTACTATTTTTACCCAAGGCTTTGCTACTTCGGGTCTTTTAAATGAAATACACAAACCCACAATATTAGTACCTGCTCTACAATCGGAGTGGTTAATAATGCACGTAAGTATGATGATATTGAGCTATGCGGCTCTTCTTTGTGGATCATTATTATCAGTAGCACTTCTAGTCATTACATTTAGAAATATTTTTTATAGTTCTAAAAGTAATAATTTATTAAAATTAAATGAGTCGTTTTCATTTGGTGAAATCCAATACAAGAATGAAAGAAACAATATTTTTCAAAAAACTTCTTTTTTTTCTGATAAGAATTATTACAAGGCCCAATTTATTCAACAATTGGATTATTGGAGTTATCGTGTGATTAGCCTAGGATTTATCTTTTTAACCATAGGTATTCTTTCAGGAGCAGTATGGGCTAATGAAGCATGGGGATCATATTGGAGTTGGGATCCAAAAGAAACTTGGGCCTTTATTACTTGGATCGTATTCGCAATTTATTTGCATACTCGAACAAATAAAAATTTGCAAGGAGCAAATTCCGCAATTGTGGCGACTCTAGGCTTTCTTATCATTTGGATATGCTATTTTGGGGTCAATCTATTAGGAATAGGGCTACATAGTTATGGTTCATTCACGTTAACCTATAGTTAAATTCAAGAAAAGTTCTTAAGAATACAAACAGAATGCAATAATGCAATACGGTGTATATAAAGCATCTTGTCTCAACCGGCGAGAACCGCGTGAATCACTATACTACTTGATTCACACGGTTCTCGCAAAGACCGAGTACATTGGGTAAAATTTTAAATTCATAGTTTGTTTTGACTTTATTTAAAATTTAATTTAAGAGAATAAAAATACTTCTTTTTTTTTTTCATTAGCCAACCAACTCTAAAAATAATAGGAGTTTTTTTTTTTTTTAGAAAACTATCTATAAAAATAATTAGATAGAATACCTTCAACCTTGTCAACTGATAGTGAAAGAACAAAATCGGGGTACATACCAATACCTATTACGGGTATAAAAATGGAGATGGAAACAAATAACTCGCGCGGTCCAGAATCAAAAACATAAGAGTTTGGAGTATTAAATAACTTGTATCCATAGAATATCTGGCGTGACATAGATAATAAATAAATAGGAGTTAATATCATTCCAATTGCCATTACAAAAGTGATGGCAATTTTGGGCATTAAAAGATATTTTTGGCTGGTAATTATTCCTAAAAATACTAGCACTTCTGCAACAAAACCACTCATACCCGGTAATGCAAGGGAAGCCATGGAAAAACTACTGAACATTGTAAAGATTTTTGGCATGGGGATAGCTACTCCACCCATTTCATCGAGATAAACAAGACGTATTCTATCATAGCTCGTTCCCGCCAAGAAAAAAAGTGCAGCACCAATAAAGCCATGAGAGATTATTTGTAAAATAGCTCCATTGAGTCCCGTATCGGTTATCGAAGCAATTCCTATAAGTATGAAACCCATATGAGATACGGAGGAATAGGCTATTCTTTTTTTTAAATTACGTTGGCCGAGAGATGTTGAAGCTGCATAGATTATTTGTATTGTGCCTACTACCATCAACCAAGGAGAAAATATAGAATGAGCGTGTGGTAATAATTCCATATTAATCCGAATCAATCCATACGCTCCCATTTTTAATAAAATTCCGGCTAGAAGCATACAAGTACTGTAATGTGCCTCTCCGTGGGTATCTGGTAACCATGTATGTAGGGGTAGAATCGGCAATTTGACAGCAAAAGCAATTAAAAATCCAATATAGAATATGATTTCCAAAGCCACAGGATACGACTGATTAACTGATGTTTCAAAATTTAATGTTGGTTCATTCGAACCATATAAACCGACACCCAGAACTCCCATTAAGAGAAAAATGGAACCCCCCGCCGTGTACAAAATAAATTTTGTGGCTGAGTAGAGACGTTTCTTTCCTCCCCACATGGATAGAAGTAGATAAACTGGAATTAATTCTAATTCCCACA